AAGTGAAATCCCCTAGTATATGAAAGCATGAAAAAGTGCTTTCGTTGATGTGGAATAAGAAGCCTTCGTATCTTAATGCACGTATTTAATTTATTCGGGGCTATTAGAGCGGGATCCACTTTTTTGGGAATATGAGTCGAAGCAATAACAAGAATATTTCTATTGGAACATCTTTCAGATAGATGGTTCACTAATACATTGGGGGAAAAGTAATTCGACTCATTCACATCCAGATCATGAATGTTTGGAATCCATATTATGCAAGGAGACATTGCTTTTGCTAATTCGAATTGAAGGGTGAGGCCTAGTTCCGGCATCATATCCATAGTTAGCGCATTCATCATAGTTAGCCCTTCCAGCTCCGTATCAAGGTCAGGATCAATCTCGTCACTAGCAGCGTCACTAGCATCAATCTCGTCACTACCACCAATCTTTATCTCGTAATAATCCTCATCCTCATCCTCATCCTCACATTTTGGCTTGTTATCGTTCAGAAATACCGTAATGAAAGGAACATAGGAATTTGTAGCTAGGGATTTGACCAAATAGGAGCGTCCAGTTCCTATAGAACCTATCACTAAAATTCCCCTAGAGGGGGATAAAGCTAAGCGGAGCGAAAAGGGTTTTCGATGAGATGGGAAGTGCAAAGTAGTAGTCCCACACGAAGTGTGTGAATAAGTGATTGTCTGATAATGAGCAAGGAATACCCGTCTTTCTGCTAAACAGGATGGATTGAACTCATAATTCAATAGATCCTTTTTATGAATATCAACCAAGTATCGTAAGTAAATTGCTCCCGGTTGTTCAATCATTTGATAACCAGAGTCATTCTTTGATAAATGATCACTATGAGTCAGACTCAATAGAATTTGATCAATCCTTTGTTCTGTCGTTAAGGCGAAGAACTGAACCAAGAATTCTCTTTCTTCATCCTCAATCGAATCACTGTTCGCGACCCAGGATTCTATTTTATCATCAATCCAATCCCGGTTCCAGTTTTTTCTTTTTCTTTTTCTTATCAATGAATAGATCTCTTTACTTGTATGACTTAGATGTCTTGTATTTCTCGAAAAAGTGATGGGATTTGGTAGGAGATCGATGAGATTGATATTCAAATAGTTCTTCTTAGAACGGAATTGTTCCAGAGCAACTAGAAAGAGATTCTTTAACCAGAAAGAATTTGGTTCATTTGGTTCAGATGTAGGATACCTATCCAGAAGTTTTCGCAACTCAATCATAGATGATGGAATCATCAAAGATTTGACCTTTTCGAACTCTGTCTGTAACTCACTAGAGGCCCGGGAAACAAAGAGAAGATGTGTACAAACGAGATATCCAGCAAGAACAAGAAGGAAAAGGATTGAATAGAGGAACTCCCAAACATTTGGCGATCTCAGATGTGTCGATATCAATGGTGACTCATTATTTCGATGAATCATTTCTTCGGACAGAAGAACATTATGTAAACACTTATTCGAAATCTCACTTATCCGACCAAGACGCCCTTTTTCCCGAAGAATTCGCCATGATCTACCCAATCTATGCCTAATATCCCGTACCCATTTTTGACTGCTACTTAGTATTATGGATACCCATTTTTGACTGCTACTTAGTATCCGCAATAGGTCTGGAAAAGTATCTGAAATCGGCAATAGGTCTGAAAAAGTATCTATAAATATCCAATTTAGATATTTGTACCCTGTCGAGAACCATGGCATATATGTTTGGAATAGATTCCATTTTGAGAGAGTTGAAAGAGCCCTTCGTTGAAAGGTTCTATACATCTGCCCTTTCTCAACGCATTTCTTTAGACAAAGACTCCGTTTTTTCCTCTTTTTCGATGGTAAATCTTTCTCAGAACATGGAGTGGGAATCAAACCCGTGTTTGAATGGAGATACTGATGCAAGTTCTTCTCTTCTGCATCAGATAGATTCATATCGGAAAGAGGTTGACAATAAGTTCTTTCAAAATGGACTCCTTGTCCCTCTGTTAGAGGTGTTCCAGAAATGTCTGCGATTGAGTAACTAGTTCTACGGACGAAGGGATCGTATCGACTTGGAAAATGGAAAGATTTGTACAAGTTATCCGTTTCGTCACCACTTTGTGGAAAATCGTTAGGTATGAATAGGTTAGATACCTGTGACTCGATTGGTGAAATAGTATCTCTCCCCCCAAAAGCATGTTCGACGCGCAAAGAAAATATTTTGTTGCGAATGAACAAGATATTGAGGAATTGTCCATACGTAAAATCAGAATTATGGATATGGGCCTTTTCCACGGAAAAGGGGAATCTTGTGGTAGAATAGAAGCAGAAGTGATGTGGATTATTCAAGAATCGAAGTCGATTTGCTTTATAAAAAGAAGATATCAATGAACTTCGATGAAATGTTTTCACGGGATTCAGCCAATTGTCTTGATTGTGGAATATCATTGAGAAATAGGAATCCGCCTTATCAAAGGATTTCCTGCGATTTTTTCTAGTATGGAATGAGTCAATCA